AGCAATGTAATAAAGCATCAATACAGATTCATTCATAATAATTAGATAAATCTGTAAATCTGTTCCGAAAAAAAAAAATTAAGAGCCTTGAGCCAATAAAAACTGAGAAAATTGACTCAAAAACAAATTAAAAAATGAAATTCCAAATTTCATATAAGAGCTCCATTGTAGAATTCGGGCCTAATGATTAATCAAGAAGCGATGGGAACGACGGAACCCATGAATATAGAGGATTCTATTGAAAAACAAATCTTAGTAATTCATTGGACAGGATGGCGGAATAAACCAGAAACTTTATTATCTATTCTGATTTTTATTCTGAGATCTCCTGGGATAAACATCAAACTTAATATAGATATTGAAAGAGTAAATATTCGCCGGCGAATATATATTTTTTTTTATAAAAGTAATAAAATACGAAAAAAAATTAAAAAGATAAAAGAAACTAAGGATTTGTTAGAATATTCTAACTCTAACAAAAACGACATTCGAGATGATGATATTACGTTATTTTTAAATAAATAGAATTCATCTTGAATTCCATTTCGAAAAAGACATACACAAATTTAGAAGAGATCAGATGAAATTTAATACCATGATTAATAGAATTAATCATTAACTACATCTATATCTTAATACAAGCTTTTTTAGTTTTATTCGCGAGGAGCTGGATGAGAAGAAACTCTCACGTTCAGTTCTGTAGTAGAGATGGAATTTCTAATTTAGAAAAAACCCATCAACTATAACCCAAAAAGAACCAGATTTCGTAAACAACATCGAGGAAGACTAAAAGGAATATCTTCTCGTGGGAATCGTATTTGTTTTGGCAGATATGCTCTTCAAACACTTGAACCCGCTTGGATCACATCTAGACAAATAGAAGCAGGGCGACGAGCAATGACACGAAATGTACGACGTGGTGGAAAAATTTGGGTACGTATATTTCCAGACAAACCAGTTACAGTAAGACCTGCGGAAACGCGTATGGGTTCTGGGAAAGGTTCGCCCGAGTATTGGGTAGCTGTGGTTAAACCAGGTAAAATCCTTTATGAAATGGGTGGTGTACCCGAAAATATAGCCAGAAAAGCTATTTCAATAGCGGCATCAAAAATGCCTATAAAAACCCAATTCATTATTTCTGAATAGGAATATAGAATGAAAAAAAATGAAAAAGCTAAATAACATTTAAGGATAAAAAGATTTTAAGTTTTCTTTTTTTGACAAACAATATTTTTTTACTTTTTTACTTCGTCCTTTGCATTAAAAGAAGAGATACAAAAAAAATGATATGATTCAACCACAAACCTATTTGAATGTAGCAGACAACAGCGGGGCTCGAGAATTGATGTGTATTCGAATAATAGGAGCTAGTAATCGCCGATATGCTCATATTGGTGACGTTATTGTTGCTGTAATCAAAGAAGCAATACCAAATACTCCTCTAGAAAGATCAGAAGTGATTAGAGCTGTAATTGTACGTACTTGTAAAGAACTCAAACGTAACAATGGGACGATAATACGATATGATGACAATGCCGCAGTTGTCATTGATCAAGAAGGAAATCCAAAAGGAACTCGAGTTTTTGGGGCGATCCCACGGGAATTGAGACAATTAAACTTTACTAAAATAGTTTCATTAGCTCCTGAGGTATTATAAGATCTAAATATCGATAGTTAGTATAGGATTAAAAAAACTGGTATTGAAATAAAATAAATTAATAGATTGTGTATCACGCATATACCCTTAATAATAAAATATTAAGAATTTAATTCATATATTAATAGATAATTCGTCTATATCTATATATAAATATAAATAAAAGAAAAAGAACATGTTGATTATATCAAAATTATAGAACAATAAGGAATTTTAACTTATCATGGGGAAAGACACTATTGCGGATATAATAACCTCTATACGAAATGCTGACATGAATAGAAAAGGAACGGTTCGGATAGGATCGACTAACATCACCGAAAGCATTGTTAAAATCCTTTTACGAGAGGGTTTTATCGAAAACGTAAGGAAACATCGCGAAAGCAACCAATATTTTTTGATTTTAACCCTAAGACACAGACGAAATAAGAAAGAATCCTATAAAACTATTTTAAATTTAAAGAGAATAAGTCGACCAGGTCTACGAATCTATTCTAACTATCAACGAATTCCACGAATTTTAGGCGGAATAGGAATTGTAATCCTTTCGACTTCTCAAGGTATAATGACAGACCGAGAAGCTCGACTAAAAAGAATCGGCGGAGAAATTTTGTGTTATATATGGTAATCCTTCTAATATAAAAATTAGATATCTGGAACTTACGATTTGTGAAAAAAAAAAAGGGGGTTGTGTAATACCACCCCTGTTCAAAAAAGTTTCGGATGTTTTACTTCGAATGAAATTAAAGAAAAAATGAATTAATGAAAGTTTTCTTTCTGAATCACTTCCGAACGGCATGGTTCGATTTTGTTTAGATACTAAAGATTTTTTTTTGAGTTCAT